AAACGGACCTTTTTGTTGCTAGCTCCTTGGAAGTGCCCTTTCCTTTAGTAAGATTATCCTTGTCTTTGTTTATGCCTCGGGTTGGAACAAATTACTATAATTCGTCCTCTCCTACGGATTAGCCGACACTTTTCACAAATTTTACGAACGGAAGCCCTTATTTTCATAGTTGTTATTCCTTAATTCTCTGAATATACTTATTGTTGGACGAAAAAAAGGTTTCTTGATATTTTTGAATCTTTAATTGTATCTTCGTGAAAGGAATGTTGAATTTGAAAAAAACCACTTACTCATTTGAATCCTTGTTATGGAGTCTAGAAAGTGGCTGCCCCCCGATTAACTTTAAAAACTTACTAAAATTTTTACCTTTTTATCCTATAGGTATACCTATACAAAAATATGTCGAATCCTTTCAGAAGCATCACCTAAAATTTTAAAAATCTTTAGTATCTAAACAAAATCAAACCATGCCGTTCGGAAGTGATTCATAAAGAAAACTTTCATTAATTCATTTTTTTCTTTAATTTCATTCGGGGTAAAACATTCTAAACTTTTTTAGGTATTACACAACCCCCCCTTTTTTTTAACAAATGGTAAGTTCCGGATATCCAATTTTTATATTTTATATTAGAAGGATTACCATATATAACACAAAATTTCTCCGCCGATTTTTTTTAGTCGAGCTTCTCGGTCCGTCATTATACCTTGAGAAGTCGAAAGGATTACAATTCCTATTCCGCCTAAAATTCGTGGAATTCGTTGAGAGTTAGAATAGATTCGTAGACCCGGTCGGCTTATTCTCTTTAAATTTAAAATCGTTTTATAGGATTCTTTCGTATTTCGTCTATGTCTTAGGGTTAAAATCAAAAAATTTTGGGTGTTTTCGCGATGTTTCCTTACGTTTTCGATAAAACCCTCTCGTAAAAGTATTTTAACAATGCTTTCGGTGATGTTAGTCGATCCTATCCGAACCGTTCCTTTTCTATTCATGTCAGCATTTCGTATAGAGGTTATTATATCAGCAATAGTGTCTTTCCCCATGATAAGTTAAAATTCCTTATTGTTTTATAATTTTGATATAATCAACATGTTCTTTTTCTTTTATTTATATATAGATAGAGACGAATTTTATATTAATATATGAATTCAATTATTAATATATAAAATTCTTAAGGGTATATGCGTGATACACAATCTATTAATTAATTGGATTTCAAAACCTTTTTTTTATCTTATCCTATACTAACTATCGATATTTAGGTCTTATAATACCTCAGGAGCTAATGAAACTATTTTAGTAAAGTTTAATTGTCTCAATTCCCGTGGGATCGCCCCAAAAACTCGAGTTCCTTTTGGATTTCCTTCTTGATCAATGACAACTGCGGCATTGTCATCATATCGTATTATTGTCCCATTGTTACGTTTGAGTTCTTTACAAGTACGTACAATTACAGCTCTGATCACTTCTGATCTTTCTAGAGGAGTATTTGGTATTGCTTCCTTGATTACAGCAACAATAACGTCACCAATATGAGCATAGCGGCGATTACTAGCTCCTATTATTCGAATACACATCAATTCTCGAGCCCCGCTGTTGTCTGCTACATTCAAATAGGTTTGTGGTTGAATCATATTTTTGTATCTCTTCTTTTAATGCAAAGGACGAAGTAAAAAAATATTGTTTGTCAAAAAAAGAAAACTTATAATCTTTTTATCCTTAAATGTTATTTAGTTTTTTCATTCTATATTCCTAATTCAGAAATAATGAATTGGGTTTTTATAGGCATTTTTGATGCCGCTATTGAAATAGCTTTTCTGGCTATATTTTCGGGTACACCACCCATTTCATAAAGGATTTTACCTGGTTTAACCACAGCTACCCAGTACTCTGGGGATCCTTTCCCAGAACCCATACGTGTTTCCGCAGGTCTTACTGTAACTGGCTTGTCTGGAAATATGCGTACCCAAATTTTTCCACCACGTCGTACATTTCGTGTCATTGCTCGTCGCCCTGCTTCTATTTGTCTAGATGTGATCCAAGCGGGTTCAAGTGTTTGAAGAGCATATCGGCCAAAACAAATACGATTCCCACGAGAGGATATTCCTTTTAGTCTTCCTCGGTGTTGTTTACGAAATCTGGTTCTTTTTGGGTTATAGTTGATGGGTTTTGTCTAAATTAGAAATTCCATCTCTACTACAGAACTGGACGTGAGAGTTTCTTCTCATCCAGCTCCTCGCGAATAAAAAGACTAATTAAGATATAGATGTAGTTAATGATTAATCCTATTAATCATAGTATTTTTTTGAAATTTCATCTTATCTCTTCTAAATTTGTGTATGTCGTTTTCAAAATAGAATCAAAGATTAATTTTATTTCTATTTATTTCAAAATAACGTAATATCATCATTACAAATGTAGTTTTTGTTAGAGTTAGAATATTCTAATAAATCCTTATTTTCTTTTATCTTTTTCATTGTTTTTTTTCGTCTTTTATTACTTTTTTTATTTGAAAAAAAAAAACACAAATTTTTCGCCGGCGAATATTTACTCTTTCAATATTTATTTAAGTTTTATGTTTATCCCCCGAGGTCTCAGAATCAAAATCAGAATAGATAATAAAGTTTCTGGTTTATTCCGCCATCCTGTCCAATGAATTACTAAGATTTGTTTTTCACTAGAATCCTATATATTCATGGGTTCCGCCGTTCCCATCGCTTCTTGATTAATCATTAGGCCCAAATTCTACAATGGAGCTTTTACATGAAATTTTGAATTTCATTTTTTTTTTTATTTGTTTTTGAGTCAATTTTCTCAGTTTTTATTGGCTCAAGGCTCTTAATTTTTTGTTTTTTGAACAGATTTCTCTAATTATTATGAATGAATCTGTATTGATGCTTTATTACATTGCTTTTCTTACAGTGACCTCATAGACTTTCCAAATTGGAATCATATATCATTAATATTCAATTTTTTCTCTCTTTCTTTCATCCTTCCATTTATCTGCATACTTTTCGATTACCTTTCATAACTTAATAATCATCTTTCTTTATTCTTTTTTTTTTTTTTTTTTAGTCAGTTGCTACAATGATATGATCAACCTATCATATCTTGACTGATTTTTTTGGATCCAGATAATGCGAAGCAATGAGTTGCTTAGGTTATTTATTAATGCTATAGTTATTAGTTGCTCTTATAGGTAAGTTCTTTTTTTTATCGTAATCTAATCCTAAACCAACGAGTCACACACTAAGCATAGCAATTATATCAAAGGAGTTTTGATGGAAATTTTTATTCAACCTTATAGAATTGCTTATTTTTTTCTTAAACATAAAAAAGAAGACTGCAATTTTTTATTACTATATAGTGTTATACTACATAGTTTTCGTTTTTTATCGTTGGATAAAATGTAAAGACAAATAAAGTTTTTTTATTCTTCGTCTACGAATATCCAAATTTTTATTCCTAAAACCCCATAAATAGTTCGAACTGTATAGGAACAATAATCAATTTTAGCTTCAATTGTTTGTAAAGGAACTCTGCCTTCTCTGATCCATTCAACACGTGCAATTTCTTTTCCGTCGATACGTCCTGCAATTTGTACTTGAATTCCTTTTGTATTCGCCTGTTCAGTTAATTCAATAGCTTTTTTCATTGCTTTTCGAAAAGAAACGCGATTTTTTAATTGGCCAGCTATAAATTCTGCAAGAATATTAGGATGTCCATACGGATTAGAAATTCGGGTAATAGAAATGTTGAGTTTTCTATTGACACAATTAAGTTCTTTTTGAACATTCATCTGTAATTCTTCGACTCTTCGGGGTTTATCTTCAATTAATAATTTAGGAAATCCCATATAGATTATGATCTGAATGAGATCGATTCTTTTTTGAATTTCGATACGTGCAATTCCCTCCATACCAGAGGATATTCTTATATTTTTTTGGACATAATTTTTAATACAGTCTCGTATTTTTTTATCTTCTTCTAAACCTTCAGAATACTTTTTTGGTTGTGCAAACCAAAGAGAATGATGACTTTGGGTTGTACCAAGTCTGAAACCAAGTGGATTTATTTTTTGTCCCATAGGCCTCCACTACTATATGTATCATAACATGTTAGATTTATGTTTTTATTGCTGTATCCAGGTTTTTTTAAATACATTAAATATTCTTCATATTGTTGATAGAAGGATATATCTTCCAATACGATAGTTATATGACAAGTGGATCTTTTTATTGGGTAACTCCGTCCTCGTGCCCGAGGTTTTAATTTTTTCACAGTATTTCCTTGGTTCACTTCAGCTTTACTAATGACTAAATTGGTTTCTTTGAAACCCTTATTGTGACTAGCATTTGCTGCTGCAGAATAAACTAATTTAAAAATGGGATAACACCCTCGATAAGGCATAAGTTCTAATATCATAAGTGCTTCTTCGTAGGAACGTCCACGTATTTGATCAATTACTCTCCGTGCTTTATGGGCAGACATAGATATATATTGCCCTAAAGCATATACGGAAGTATATGATTTCTTCTTTTTATTCTTTATCATAAGGTTTACCTCTCACTAAAAAAAATCTATATTCATTATTCATTTTTTTTAATTCATTTAATTAACGACGAGATCTATTATCATTTTTCGCGTGTCCTCGAAAATTTATAGTAGGTGAAAATTCTCCCAGTTTATGTCCTACCATAAGATCTATTATATAAACGGGTAAGTGTTCCCTTCCATTATGGATAGCGATAGTATGGCCAATCATTGTGGGTATAATAGTAGATGCCCGGGACCAAGTTATTATGATTTCTTTTTCCGCCTTTGTATTAAGCTTCTCTATTTTTCGTAATAAATGCTTTGCTACAAAAGGATTTTTTTTTAGTGAACGTGTCACAGTTAATTAACTCCTATTTTTTTAAGACGAAGAAAGAAATTCTATTTTCTCTCCTATTTACTACGGCGACGAAGTATCAAAGTCTCACTATATTTTTTCCTTTTTCTA